TAATCAAAAGGGGTGTATCCGTTGAAGCCAGACTGGATTTTCCGTGATGTCTAACATAATGCATGAAAAGATCCTGAAGGATCCATAGGCCATCATGAGGAAGCACTTCTTCTATAGGAAGCTTTATTTTTACATAGAAAAAAATTCGCTCAAAAAAGATACCAGAAGATGTTAATCGTAAATGAGAAGATTGGTTGCAGAGAAAAAGTAAGACGGATTCATATTCACAAACATGAGAATTATACAGAAACAAAAAAAATCTTGGATTACTCTTTGAAAAAATAGAAATATAGTTATTTTGAAATTTTTTTGGAATAAAAAAACTATTACAATTATAATACTCTTGAAGAAAAAGCCCTAATAAATGCAAAGAAGAGGCATCTTTTACCCAATATCGAAGGGTTTGAACTAAGATTTGCAGATGAATCGGATAGGGTATTAGTACATCTGAAGCATACGTTAAATGTGTAAATTTTTCCTCTAAAAAAGGAAATATTGACTGAATTGATCGTAAATTATAATACTTTATGACTTCGCGACCCGGTAAGGAAGATGTTACTCGTAGGGCAAATGGCATTTCCACAATGCCGACAAACCCCTCTGATATCATTTGATAATACAAATTCTCATTGAACCCAAAAACTTGATTTTGGTTAGAATCTTTATGGGAAATAATCAAATGATTCGTTTGATACATTCGAAAAATTAAACGTTTTATAACCAGTAAACTATAATGATTGTGAGAACTCAAATTTTTTAAATTTTTTAAAAAGTTCCATCTAGTTAAACCACGATCACGAACAAATGCATACATATACTCCCGAAAGATAAGTGGGTATAGGAGTTGATATTTCCCGGATCTATCTAGCTCTAAAAATTCTGGATATTTCGTCATTTTAATTTTTTTTTACCGAAAATAGAATCGGATCTATTGGGTTATCAAATGATAACATAGTACGATAGAGTCAAAACAAGGTATTATCTTAAAAATAATAATAGGATACCTCGGAAAAAGATACGATTAAAAAACGGACTCTTGATCCTCCGTTTTTTCAACCAAGAGGTTTATGTTCGGATAACAAGATGGTAAGAAATCCTTTATTTTTTCAATCCAATCGCTCTTTTGATTAAAAAAAGATTTCTTTATCAATATACTGCCTTCTTCATACACATTTATTTCTACTACATATACATAATGGAGATAGCTAATAGTTAGGATTCAAAACAAATTGATAATACGCTCATGGTAAAAGTATTCCCCGCGTCAAGGACTAATATAGTTTTAACGTCTAATTAGATCGGGTAATCATTCAAAAATTAAGAACAGGAGCTCGTTACTTTTTCTTTTCCTATAATTGGAACCTATAGTTAGGATCTATCCATTTACTTAGTCGACCTAACTCTCAATTTAGTTTTAATTTCTTTGCTTGTTAATGTTAAATTAAGCAAGGTTTCACCCTATCCCCATAACAGTAAGAACAAAATATTCTTAGAATTCTTTATTTATACGACATGCTGTTTTTTCCAGTCATTTTTTTCAAGATCAGTCGTGGTCTTACAAACTCTACCGATGGTATAGACGAATCACTTGCTTCATACAAACGTGTAAAAGATGCTAGCCGCACTTAAAAGCCGAGTACTCTACCGTTGAGTTAGCAACCCGAACTAAAAAAATGAGTATGTCGTGTATAGATACAATAGGAATCCCAATAAAAAAAGAGATAAAATAGTACGACGCAATCAAAAAATTTAAAAAAGATAAAACAAACATAAAAAAATATAGAATAAATTTTGAACATAATAAAGATAAACCGAAGAGCGGGGAGAAATGGAGCAATTTATCCCCGCTCAGATTATATTTATTTGAGACATTATTGTCAATAGAAATGGGAATGTTGAGAAAAAAATACAATAAAAAAAAATTAAAATTTGTGAATTTACTAAAATCAAAAACTAAAGGTTTATTTTAGATTTATTTTTATATTAGATTGACACTACATTATAGAAGTGACATAAAAATATTAAAGCATTTACAAATAAATTAACCAAATCGAAAAGAAAAACCCCGTTTTATTCAATTAATATCAATCTAAGTAAAAAAGAAAGGATTAAGCCGTTACTTTTTTGTTCATAGAATTCCACTGAAGAATTCCCAGAACAGTCTACTTTTTTGGTTATAAAAGATGACACTATCGGGGAACAATAAGAAATATGATATAAAAGGAAAACTCTCTACTGGAGAAAAAATGGAAAATATTAGACAAAACTCTATAAAAATTGGCCACACCTTCTTTATTTTAATCTCCTTCTTGTTGTAGAGACAAGAGTTTTTCCCTGTTTTAAAACCCTTTATCTTTCTTTGCCTTGAATCATTGGGTTTAGACATTATGATTTTTTATCCTTTTAATCAAAATGGCTGCAACATACCTTTTTTTGTGATTTCTTTGTATCACCGAATCCTACTAAAGGTTAATTCTTGTGTAATAGACTTTTTATTTGATTGAAAGGTTTTTACAAATTCCAACAAATTTGAATTTACGGGGTACTTGAATTGGCCCTTTTGGATTTCCATATAGAAAATATACTTAACAAAGTAATCCTAAATTATTAATTTTTATATAAATATATATACACATATAAACTAAAGAAAATCTAATAAAATAAAAATATCTACTAAATAATATATTTAGATATATTAATTTAGTAATTAAATATAATAGTACTGCAATTCTAAAGAAGTATATTTGGAATCCGCGTCATAAAATAACAGGGTATTTACTCGATCTTTATAAGATAAATTCAACAATTTCACATGTTATTCTTCGAATATTAAACTAAGAATGAGTTTATCAATTTTATAAATGGATAACAATTTAATTCGTGGGTTATTTGCACTCTATTAAATTTGTGAAAAAAGATATTATTCATAGAAGACTCATAATAGAAGACTCATAAAAAAGAAGAATAATAATTTTTTTTTACTGTTAAACAGAAGATCATTCAAAAAAAATCAAACGTTTTTCTTATTTCTTTTGATATAGATGGAGTAAGCCTATAGTAATTTTTAACTATCTTGAGTATGTATACAGATACACACTGGGACGGAAGGATTCGAACCTCCGAATACCGGGATCAAAACCCGTTGCCTTACCACTTGGCGACGCCCCATGACACAAATAAAGACTAAGATTGGTACTAGTTGTTCGTCAACTTGAGTCTAACTATGCGTAAAATAAATTAGATTGTTGAAAGAATTTTTCTATGTATAAATATAGAATTAAACTAAGGAATTTATTGATCATTACATCTAATTCAATTAAGATATTATATGAAAGTATGATTTATTCTATTTACTTTTGATTTTCGAATCAAAGTGGAAGAATTTTTGATTGGGCAAGTTAAAATCAAAGAAGGGTTTTTTGTATATCCACTTTATTTCTTTAACCTTCTATAAATAATGCAACTTATTAATAACTCAATCAAAATAAATATAATTACCCTCAAGAACAAAACGTTTGTTATGCTTAATATATTAAGTTTGCCCTGTAGCTGTCTTAATTCTACCCTTTTTTTAAATAGTTTTTTCGCCGCCAAATTGCCCGAAGCCTACGCTTTTTTAAATCCAGTCGTAGATGTTATGCCTGTAATACCTCTTTTCTTTTTTCTCTTAGCTTTTGTTTGGCAAGCTACTGTAAGTTTTCGATAATATTATTATTTAAATACCTTTTTTTTTAGTATTTACTACCGCCCTAGACAAATTCATGTTTTATTGTAAAAAATTTATAATAATCAATAAGATCCTATAAATCTTACAGTATGAAACCTTGATTGAAATAGTTCAATTATTGTATAAAAAGTTCACAACACCACATTTGACTTCATTATTATGCCCTTTTTCCAGCGAAGACCTCTTCCAAAATGTATAATTGTGGGTATAAGAGGTTTTTTCTTAATTTGGTGACAATTTTAAAAAATATATCTTAAAATATAATAAAATACGGAAGCTAAAATACAAATATCCACATGGAAGATCTACTCTCTTTATTTTTCCTAAAAAAAAACTTTTGGAGATTCTGTAATGCTTACTCTAAAACTATTTGTTTACACAGTAGTGATATTCTTTGTCTCTTTATTCATCTTCGGATTCCTATCTAATGATCCGGGACGTAATCCTGGACGTGAATAATAAAAAAGAAATAAGGTTTGTTTTTCTTGCTCGATTTTAAAATGTTATTTAGTAGTATTTTATAACTTTCACATTTTTAATTTAACTAGTAAAAAAAGGAAATCAAAAGTTATCAATGAAAACGGAAAGAGAGGGATTCGAACCCTCGGTACGAAAAACTCGTACAACGGATTAGCAATCCGACGCTTTAGTCCACTCAGCCATCTCTCCCTAATGCACAAAATAAAGTACAATAAATTAAATAAAAGTCAATATAGGGCTTCAAAAAATACTTTTATTTAATTTATCCGTAATTTATCTGTAGAAAATGTATAAAAAAAATTAATAATAATAAATAAAATAAATCAAAAAGTACTTTTTTATTTTGTACAAAAAACAGGAATTTCCCCGGCCTGGCCAGTACCTAGCTGGGCCAGGTCTCTTTTGTTCCAATGACTAAAATTAAATAAAAAGGGTTCTTCTTCTAACGTAAGATAGGAAAAGAAGGGAACTGTGAATTCTTGTTCACCGCATTTTTATGTTACGACTTAAATATTTTTGTCAAGCCATATCCGATAAAAACTTCTAAGCAAAAAACTTGGGATAAAATTTGGTCCTAATCTCATTACGTCTTCTCGTTTACGCTCTAATTTTCCGGATTCCTTCGTATCTTTTGATTACCAACAAATATCTTGTTCGACAAAAAGTAGATTTATACATAATAATCGGATTGTAGCGGGTATAGTTTAGTGGTAAAAGTGTGATTCGTTCTATTAAGCCCTTAATGGTTAAGGGGTCCCCCGGGGTTGATTTATATGCCATTCCGATCAAAAAC